TTAATTAACATCTCGTTTTTTATTGACCTCCTACTTCCTTTAATCCGCGGGAGGTCAAATTTAGGTTGCTGCTCAATTATTTTAGTGTAATTTTGACCTCCCGCGATTAACAAGAACACAGAATCACGCCCTGTAGGATTTGAACCTACGACATCGGGTTTTGGAGACCCACGTTCTACCGAACTGAACTAAGAGCGCTTTATTATCACAATAAATATTTTGTAACCCCAATTTATCTTGCATATATATATACTATAAAAAATAAAAATGAAATATTTATTTAATTATGTATGTACAATTTTATTAATTGATCTCAATTGATCCCTCGTTACTGCTCAGAAGATAAGTAATAGGTAGGGATGACAGGATTTGAACCCGTGACATTTTGTACCCAAAACAAACGCGCTACCAAACTGCGCTACATCCCTTTCAATTGGTCTACAGTGTCATTGTAGAGAATCCCTGTCTTGTTTTCCACATCTTTATTTCCTACATTGATATACACAAACTATCTTATCATTTCTTCCTTCTTCCTTTTGGTCTCATATATCATATAACAAACATATAATATGGTAAAAGACTTATATAAAGTATGAAATAAATATGAAATCTACCACAAAAAATTAATATTTTTTTGGAATTTAAGGCGGAAATGGACGTATTTTTTTCTTTTAATAAATATCTATTTTGTACATTTCAATTTGAATTAGGAACTCCGCGTACAAGTGGTAAGTCATTAACTACATATACACATCCGGTCATATATGTATTACCATTATGTATTACAAATTACAATAAAATTACAATAACGAATACAGAAAGAGGAGTTTTTAAAATGCGAGATCTAAAAACATATCTCTCCGTGGCACCGGTAGTAAGTACTCTATGGTTCGGTTCTTTAGCAGGTTTATTGATAGAGATCAATCGTTTTTTTCCGGATGCGTTGATATTCCCCTTTTTTTCATTCTAGCTATTGATATGGGAAGGGGGAAGAAGATTAGAGATACAATCAAATATCTGTAACTAATCCCTACCCCTCCCTTCTTTTTTTCTTTGTTTTTTCTTTTTTTCTTTTTTTACTTATTCTTTCTAAAAAAAAAAAAAAAAACAAAGAAAAAGCGGTTTCACCCTCAGTGAAACTATGAACTCGGGCTCAGGCTCAAATTAATAATAGAATGGAAATGCGGTGGTTGGGGCAACAATATCATACAAGATACTTAACTGAAAATGAAATACTGTACGGCAATTAAAAATTATAAATATAGTTAGAAATAATTATATTACTTATTATTTATTACTATATTGATATTGATTGCAACAAAATATTTCTTTCATAATTTGATTTCGAGTTACCTGCTTCTATTTTTGTGTCCTTTCTTCTTCGGGTCGGAAAATTAAAGAATTGAGTGAATCAAAAACCAAAGGAGGTTCATGGCTAAGGGTAAAGATGTCCGAGTAACGGTTATTTTGGAATGTACCAGTTGTGTTCGAAATCGTGTTAATAAGGAATCAATGGGCATTTCCAGATATATTACTCAAAAGAATCGACACAATACGCCTAGTCGATTGGAATTGAGAAAATTCTGTCCCTGTTGTTACAAACATACGATTCATGGGGAGATAAAGAAATAGATCGAACCGATCGCTCGTGTGTCAGTCTTCCAAGGAAGATGAAAAATTACATATTATATATAACAATATATATATATAATTTATTTTTGAATTTATTTAAATAGAAATAAATATAAACAAATAAATAGAAACAAACCAAATCCTATTTCGATCGGATCAAAGATGATGTAGAATTAAGAAATAGGATTGGGATTTTCAGGATAAGGAATAAACAAACCATGGATAAATCCAAGCGAATCTTTCTTAAATCTAAGCGATCTTTTCGTAGGCGTTTGCCTCCGATCCAATCGGGGGATCGAATTGATTATAGAAACATGAGTTTAATTAGTCGATTTATTAGCGAACAAGGAAAAATATTATCTAGACGGGTGAATAGATTGACCTTAAAACAACAACGATTAATTACTATTGCTATAAAACAAGCTCGTATTTTATCTCCGTTACCTTTTCTTAATAATGAGAAACAATTTGAAAGAAGCGAGTCAACCGCTAGAGCTGCTGGTCTTAGAACCAGAAAAAAAATAGGTTGACTCTTCAATTGAATTGAATCAAAATAAAATTCCAATCCAAACTCAAATGCGGATTGACGTTTTTTTTTTGTTCGAAAAATCGTAAAATCGAAATGTCCTGTCGTAAGAAAAAAAATGGGAGAAGAGGAATAAATATTTTTTATTTAACGTCTTTCTTCATTTTGATGACTTTATCATATTTTATCATACTAATTTCTACTCTACCTTCCCAGAGTTCATTCTCCAGGGAACTCCATTTAAACTATTCCAACGGATTCCTTCCAATCTCTTTATTTTATGATCTCATTGGAAATCATATAAAGACAACTCTTATTTAATATAGCTATTTGTGCAAGTATTTTACGATTAAGAAGTAACTGTCTCTTGTACAGATTGTGTATAAATTTACTATAACTAAAGTATACTTTATTCTCGCGAATTACTGCATTTATCCGAGTGATCCACAACCGACGAAAATCTCTCTTTTGTCTACCTCTATCCCGATGAGCCGAAACCAAAGCTCTTATTTTCTGTTGAGTAATAGTACGAGTAAGTCTTGAATGAGCCCCTCGAAAGGTTGATGCAAATAAACGAATTTTTGTTCTACGTCTTCGAGCTATATACCCTCGTTTAATTCTGGTCATTGAATAAATGAAACTTTGATGAATAACTAATCGATTTCCTTTCTTTCAGTTATTCCCTTCCCGTATCCTAGTCTATTAATAACAAAACGGATTCTTCCAATGTATAAAATTTAAATTCCAATGGCTTTTGCTACTATAACCTTCCCGACCACGATTTTTTTTTTTTTTTCTAGGTGAAATGCCTAGAAAAAAATTGTATTGATATTAGGTATCAAAAACACATAAAAGTAGTAAATATAAATGGATATAGTGGGTTCCATCGTTTCTATGGTTACTTCTTAAACGGTGAGGTCCTCTCTATACACCGGAGCCCTTCTTTCGTTTAATCAATGTTATTGTTAACTTGTACAGTTCACACTCTTTGGCTCTACCCATAATTATCCAGTACGAGGTCTTTCACAATGAGATCTACTTATACAGTAACGGTATTTAATTATGAAGATTAGCTGAGTAGCTGACCCTGTTAGTCCGTTCTTGCAAGAGTAAGGCATAATTTTTCTGCTTTTTAAAATAGTATTTCCCCTGCTTAATGGATATCATTTGCTATCAATGGAGAATTCTTTCTCATCTTAAATTTAAAACGGAGTTAATTGGATTTGCACCAACGGAAACCATACATTTGATACCACAATAGAAGGATAGATCTTTTTGATTTTTAGATATTGAATGGAGTTCTTCCATTCTAGTCTATTCACTGGTACTGATCGTTGATACTGGATCAATTGTTTTCTTTCTTTTGTCCTAGCCCATGATCTGAACGAGTCGCACATACACCCTAGTACATGTTCCTCGTCGCTGAGGACATCCCCCAAGAGCGGGGGATTTCGTGACATTTCTGATTGGCTGTCTTGTGTTTCTAATAAGTTGTTTAATAGTTGGCATATTGAATCATATACATAATGGGCTGGTTTAGATCGATCTTAACCGGATGATTATGAATTATTTTATTTCTATATTAATAGATTAATGAATAGAATATTAAATCCGGTAAGAAGATAAAATCTCAAATCACCAATTCGTCTGAAATTTTTGTTATTTTTTCTTTTTTATTCAGTCGCTACAAGATCAACAATTCCATGAGCTTGGGCTTCTGTTGCTGACATAAAAACATCTCTTTCCATATCTTCGGATACAACCCATAAGGGTTTGCCTGTCCTTTGTACATAAACCCTTGTGACGGTTTCGCGCAGCTTCAAAAGTTCTTCCGCTTCCAAGATAAATTCTCCCGTCTGTGCCTCATAAAAAGAACTAGCAGGTTGATGGATCATTACCCTGATGATATAACATAATAAATGTTTATTCTATCTCGCATGATGATAAGGTGAAGAGATAAAGAATAATAAAATATAGAATTGAACAACCGTACAGGCATCTTTTACGCATTGCATACGGCTCTATAATGGAATTCGTTTTTACCTTACTTAAATATCAAATAAATTAAATATAGGGTCTATCAGACTCGGGTTGGTAAATGATCCAATAACCACCCTTCTTTTTGTTTTTGGAGTAGTTCAAAAATACTATGATGGCTCCGTTGCTTTATATATTTATTTCGTCTGTTATTTAGCAATCCCAAAGTTTCTTTTTTTTTTTTTTTCAAATAAAAAAACAAGATTTTTTTTATTTTCATATTCTTTCATAACCTAAATATTGTTAAGAGCCTCCCGGCGTGAAAACAAAAAAGTTTGTGACGCTGAAATAGGCCTCCCGATAGATTAGATAAAATCGGAAATACCTTTTATCTCATACTACTCTTTCGATACATAATTTAAGGGTTAAAAAAATTTATCATATCGAATTCGAAGTGCCATGCTATTATTACTTAATATTCATATTTCATATAGCGCGAAGGCATAGTCTTCTTTTTTCTCTCAAATCAAATAAAAAACTCATTGGCGCCAAGCGTGAGGGAATGCTAGACGTTTGGTAATTTCTCCTCCGACCAGAATAAAAGATCCCATTGAAGCGGCTAATCCCATGCATATTGTCTGTATATCTGGTCGCACAAATTGCATAGTATCATAAATAGCTACTCCGGGTATTACCCATCCGCCAGGAGAATTTATAAACAAATATAGATCTTTGGTATCATCCTCTATACTGAGATATACCATAAGACCAATAAGTTGATTCGAGATCTCGCTATCAACCCCTTGGCCTAAAAAAAGTAATCTTTCTCGATAAAGTCGGTTGATTGGGATAAAGTTGTATCCCTTAGAAACCGTACATGCACCTTTTGATGCATACGGTTCAACAAAAATAACGAAAAAAAAAAAAAGAATCAATGTGTAGATGTAGATTCTAGCGCTTTCTTTTATTTTTTTTTTTTTTTTTTTCATACCAGGCTTTTAACTTATAAAAAGGGGCTTTTCTTTCATTTTTCAAAAAAGATGGGTTTTGGCCTGTTTTGTTTATCTATAAAAAAAATTACTAAATTTATCTAACTAACTTTTCATTGATGTATTGTTTCATCGAGATACAATCTCAATCGCGATGTAATTTTCTTGTTCCTGAATGGGCTTCTTCAATTTTTTTAGGTTTATGCTCTACTCCGAGTAAAGATCCGCCCGATTTGGATTTGCACATATATGACAAATGCCCCAATACCACGTCCTTTTGCTATGACTTCCTTTTTACAATTTATTTCATGTCTTACAACAGATATTCAATGCATTCATCATATTACTCGATTGATTAACAGTTTGAGATCACGTCTATTATAAATATATAAAGAAATAGAATATGATAGAAATAGTAATCATAAATAGATTTATTACCGGTTTTTTTCTAAACGGAGCCTGGATACTTCATTTTATTGGCCTAACCAAGATAACCATAAATTATTCTAATTGATAATATTAATCTGTATACCCTCCCGAAAAAATGGATCTAATTGAACTTCACGCTCCAAATTTTTGATAATTCAATCAATCTTTCTTGGGCGAAGGGGAGGATATCTCGATCGGGGAAGAGAATGGGGAAATACCATATGACCCAATATATCTGACAAGTCGCACTATATGTCAATCCACAATGCATCTTCCTCTCCAGGACTTCGAAAAGGTACTCTTGGAACACCAATAGGCATTAAATAAAAGAAAAATTAAGTACTATATCTCACTTTGATATGAAAGCGTAACAATGGATTTAGTGTCCTACTAATATTGGCCTTTATCATATTTTATCCATAGATTGACTAAGTTCATAAAAAAAGATAAAGAAGACAAAATGAATAAAGGAAAATTATTACAAATAAGTCCTTTGAATGATGAACAAATATATATATACATTCACTCATATAAAATGGTATCAACTCCCCTACCATTGCGTATTGGTACTTATCGGGTGTAGAATAGATCTGCTTCTTTTTGTTCCTACAAACAAAATAGTTTCATTATTACTAAAAGTAATTGAAAAGAATCAAACAAATCAAACAAATATTAATTCTTTCCCCAAGATAATCCACTAAAAAGAGGGTCCACAGCATAGTTTTTTCCAATGCAATAAAGTTACATTGTGTCTATTTTTCATTGATAAAGGGGTATTTCCATGGGTTTGCCTTGGTATCGTGTTCATACCGTCGTATTGAATGATCCCGGTCGTTTGATTTCTGTCCATATAATGCATACAGCTCTGGTTGCTGGTTGGGCCGGTTCGATGGCTCTATACGAATTAGCAGTTTTTGATCCTTCTGATCCTGTTCTTGATCCAATGTGGAGACAGGGTATGTTCGTTATACCCTTCATGACTCGTTTAGGAATAACCAATTCATGGGGCGGTTGGAGTATCACAGGGGGTACTGTAACGAATCCGGGTATTTGGAGTTACGAAGGTGTGGCCGGGGCACATATTGTGTTTTCGGGCTTGTGCTTTTTGGCAGCTATCTGGCATTGGGTGTATTGGGATCTAGAAATATTTACTGATGAACGTACAGGAAAACCCTCTTTGGATTTGCCTAAGATCTTTGGAATTCATTTATTTCTATCAGGGGTGGCTTGCTTTGGTTTTGGTGCATTTCATGTAACAGGATTGTATGGTCCTGGAATATGGGTGTCCGATCCTTATGGACTAACTGGAAGGGTACAATCCGTAAATCCAGCGTGGGGTGTGGAGGGTTTTGATCCTTTTGTTCCGGGAGGAATAGCCTCTCATCATATTGCAGCAGGGACCTTGGGCATATTGGCGGGTCTATTCCATCTTAGTGTACGTCCACCTCAACGCCTATACAAAGGATTACGTATGGGAAATATTGAAACCGTCCTTTCCAGTAGTATTGCTGCTGTCTTTTTTGCCGCTTTTGTAGTTGCTGGAACTATGTGGTATGGTTCAGCAACTACCCCGATTGAATTATTTGGTCCCACTCGTTATCAATGGGATCAAGGATACTTCCAACAAGAAATATATCGAAGAATTGGTGCTGGGTTGGCTGAAAATCAAAGTTTATCTGAAGCTTGGTCTAAAATTCCCGAAAAACTAGCTTTTTATGATTACATCGGCAATAATCCGGCAAAGGGGGGGTTATTCAGAGCGGGCTCAATGGACAACGGGGATGGAATAGCTGTTGGGTGGTTAGGACATCCTATCTTTAGAGATAAAGAGGGGCGCGAACTTTTTGTACGTCGTATGCCTACTTTTTTTGAAACATTTCCGGTTGTTTTGGTAGACGGAGACGGAATTGTTAGAGCCGATGTTCCTTTTAGAAGGGCGGAATCTAAATATAGTGTCGAACAAGTAGGTGTAACTGTCGAGTTCTATGGTGGCGAACTCAACGGAGTCAGTTATAGCGATCCCGCTACTGTGAAAAAATATGCTAGACGTGCTCAATTGGGTGAGATTTTTGAATTAGATCGTGCTACTTTGAAATCCGATGGTGTTTTTCGTAGCAGTCCACGGGGTTGGTTTACTTTTGGACATGCTTCGTTTGCTTTGCTCTTCTTCTTCGGACACATTTGGCATGGTGCTAGAACCTTGTTTCGAGATGTTTTTGCTGGTATTGATCCAGATTTAGATGCTCAAGTGGAATTTGGAGCATTCCAAAAACTTGGAGATCCAACTACAAGAAGACAAGTAGTCTGATACAATATGCTTTGTTACTTGTTACTTTTCATTTTGATTTTCTTTTTGTGATTTTTAGATGGGGTACCAGATAAATCTTGATTTGAATCACTGCCTTTTCTTTGACTCTTGTTCTTTATTTATCCGGGAGACGATCCCAAATAAACAGGTATGGAAGCTATAATTGTAAATCACGATCGAATCTATGGAAGCATTGGTTTATACATTCCTTTTAGTCTCAACTCTAGGAATAATTTTTTTCGCTATCTTTTTTCGAGACCCGCCTAAAGTTCCAACTAAAAAGGTGAAATGATTTGTCATTATCTCAATTGAAGTACGGATCCTCCCAATATTGGGAGGATCCGTACTTCAACTAGTCCCCGTGTTCCTCGAATGGATCTCTTAGTTGTTGAGAGGGTTGCCCAAAAGCAGTATATAAGGCGTACCCAGTAAAACTTACAAGTAAACCAGATAAAAAGATGGCAACTAGGGTTGCTGTTTCCATGATTATATAGTTTTAAGACATTATAAAGTTTTAAGACCACAATGGATCTATGATAAGATCATTTATTTACAACGGAATGGTATACAAAGTCAACAGATCTTACTGAATATAAAATATTATGGCTACACAAACCGTTGAAGGTAGTTCTAGATCTGGCCGCCCAAAACGAACTAATGCGGGGAGTTTATTGAAACCATTGAATTCAGAATATGGTAAAGTAGCTCCTGGGTGGGGAACTACTCCTTTGATGGGTCTCGCAATGGCTCTATTCGCGATATTCCTATCTATTATTTTGGAGATTTATAATTCTTCCATTTTACTGGATGGAATTTCAATGAATTAGATTCACAAGAACCATTAACTGGCTTTTTCAATACAAAGTGAAGCGTTTAGGTTTCTGATTTTTATCCCATTCTATTTTGGTAGTTTGACCGTGGAATTTCTTTGTTTCTGTATTTCCGGAATATGAGTGTGTGACTTGGTATAAATGATCCTATGGATAGTACAGAGAATGGGTCTGTCATCTTGATAGAGATGGTTTTACTTCGTCGGATATTCATTCTAGTATCTGGAGCACGGAATATATGAAATAGATTACTATTAGAACTATGATTCATACTTAATAGTCAGACCTCGTGTCCGGACTTCAAAAAATTTTTTCAAAGAGTTAGAAGTTATAAATAGAAATATTTTTATTCTTTCAAACTTTCGTTTATGCTTATTTTGATCAAAGGACAAAACAAAGGTTTCTTTGGTTTGGATTTTTAGTCATTATATCTATTCATTGAATAAGTGATGATCCAATGGTTCTTACTCAGGGAATTTTGGGACTTAGACTTAGTTTGAAAGGGTTTTATTGAATCATCGTGGTTTTAGTATGAATCTGAGGTTTTAATCAATTCATAGGGTCTTAACAAGAGAATTCCTATCAATAATAAAGAAAACAGCAGTAAAGCCGCATTACACATAAATAACACCAAAGAAAATAGGTAAATAGAAGATTCAAGAGGCCTATAACGATCAATATATAGACGAATGAGCCGACTTGATTTTTTGGCATTATAACCACAAAGAAGAGCTTTCGGATTTTTATTCTTTAGTATCTTCAAAAAAAAATTGAATCATAAATCATAGAATTAATAAATTTCAAACTTTATATTACACACATCCGTTAGAACTAGTATTTGGGTGTTTCTGTTTGAGCCGTACGAGATGAAATTTTCATATACGGTTCTCCGGGGGGGTCCCCTTGATTTACCTATCTCAATAAAATCTATGATTGGTTCGAAGAACGTCTTGAGATTCAGGCAATTGCCGATGATATAACTAGTAAATATGTTCCTCCTCACGTCAACATATTTTATTGTCTAGGGGGAATTACGCTTACTTGTTTTTTAGTACAAGTAGCTACCGGGTTTGCTATGACTTTTTATTATCGTCCGACCGTTACGGAGGCCTTTGCTTCTGTTCAATATATAATGACTGAAGCTAATTTTGGTTGGTTAATCCGATCAGTTCATCGATGGTCGGCAAGTATGATGGTCCTAATGATGATCCTGCACGTATTTCGCGTGTATCTCACCGGCGGCTTTAAAAAACCTCGTGAATTGACTTGGGTTACAGGTGTGGTTTTGGGTGTATTAACCGCATCTTTT